AGACCAATTACCAGATCCGCCTATCATCGCCGGCATAACCATAAAAAAGATCATTAAAAAAGCGTGAGCCGTTATTAAAACATTATAAAGTTGATGATTACCACCAAGAATTTGATCGCCGGGTCGTGCTAATTCCATACGAATCAGTACTGAGAAGCATGTGCCCATCACTCCAGCAATAGCACCGAAGATGAAATATAGAGTCCCTGTATCCTTGTGGTTAGTGGAGAACAGCCATCGTGTCATAAAATTGAGATTATTTCTGTATTTCCTTGTCAGAGAGGGGCCCTTAGGGAGCGGGGCTTTTTTATTATTGTCCTACCACCGGAAGCAGCTTTTGGTATTAAATTGCCACCGCATCCGGCCATTTTCCGTTTGCAATTCCGTTTCCAACGCCGTGATGCGAGAATAGTCCGCATCACGTTGCTGTTGGTACTGGGACACTGCCCGTTCCCGCGCTTGATCTAGCTCTTTGGGTAGATCAAGGCGTCGGTCCGCGCGATTTGTTCTTCCCCGATCCGCGCGATTTGTTCTTCCCCGACCCGCCGGAGCTCTTCTTCGACCCTCTCGAGCTCGTCGAATAGCACTCTCTGGAGCGCCGCGCTCTCCCGCCGACGAATTTCCTCCAGTGGGACTAGTGCAATCATTCCCTTCCTAACAGCGCCTTCTTCTTCTTCATCACCAGGAGTTGATTCAATTGCTAAGAAGGCATTTACCCCAGTTCTTACCAACCTCCGGTGTGTAATCGACATGTTGCTAGCTTCAACTCGGTTGAATAAGAATCATTGATTACCTATGCTGTCCATTTATTATTCATTCAGGGCGCTCGGACGAAGAACCGGCAAATCGAGTATGGAATTAGAGCTCGGGCGGGGCATCAACCACAGCACAGGTTGCGGACCTATCGAGATGCTTCCTTGCAGAACCCAACAAGGGCTGTAACTCAATAGAGTGAGTGGGAAACCTTGTAAACGCGAGCAGGAGAATAGAGATCGGTCTGTCTTGTCTTAGACCAGCCCTACTCCACCCATCTTGACTATCTTGAGCTTATGAATAAGCTTGGGGCTACTTTTAATTTTATGCTTAAAGGGCTTCCAGCACTAATTCCTACGCTTAATCGGGTCTCATAGCCCCTGTGACCTTCACTTCACAGCCTGATTAATGCGCTAAGCGCACTTCTATGGCCCTTCGTCGAGCTAGAGTTTCTTTCTCAGGATGTGCCTTTATCTTCACCGGTGGATTGGCAAACTTATTGTGAACTTTTGTATGCGATTTATATACATAATTAGTTAACCCTTCCAAATAGCCCAGAAAATGATAGCCATCAAAAGGCCTAAGCCCATATAGCCTCGGCCTGTCAAAATGATGTTCAGCGGTCTCTACCCAAGTAGCTGTGGCCCATGATCCAAAGGACCCGCAACCAGTCAATCATGCTATCCTTACCTTTCAACCAACCCCTTCGATTCCGCTTCTTGCTATAACAGAAAGACTTGTCGGAAATCTGGTTGGTCCAACCAAGAAAGGCACGGGAGTCTTTGGGCATCTCACAGTAATGCAACCATCAAATCTTAATAAGATGTTGACCCGTTTTTCTTTTCTTTGCTGATTCCTCTCAATGAAATTTGCCGTGTTGCACTAAGTTACTTACGGATGTATGCATGCAATCCGGGAACACTTTGGGGTGAACACCCATCCGAACAAGTAGGGTCAATAGTTCAGCATTTAGGCCGTAACATTTAGCAAAAAAATCTTTAACCCAACAAGTGCTCTCCGAACCAAGCTAGATAGTCTCCTATCACTAGGCTCACCAACCAACCCGGACTTTTATTCTTATTATTCCTACCGGATACCAAAACCATAAGGATTGTTTCCAGCCATGAGTTCCCATATGACACAAGCGCTCTTGGGTGGGCTGGGCCATTCCATCAAATCTTTGAGAAGAGGCCCGATCTCGTATTTGATGGTCGGCGTGGCGATAGGCTTCGCTTCTACGACTGCCTCCCCAGCCGTTGCAAACACTGAGCGAGAACGATAAGGGGCGCACAATGTCGTTGCGCGGGGATGCGATTCGCCAAGCTGGGGCAAACAAAGCCGTCTGGCCCCCCACCGGATTAGGAATGCGAAGGCCTCCCCTTTTTTATCATTTTGTTTGAGGCTAGAGAATTAAATGCAGAAATAGGGGAAGGGTTCCAAATCTTTTTTGGTTTAAGGGCAGCTCGCCCTGCCGAAGTACCAAAGGCTTTCTAGGCTTACACCTTCCTATTACACGACCTAAATGAAAAAATTCAGTAGCGCCTTAAGCCTTTTGAAGCGCCAGTAGTTGTAGCTGTGGGTAGAACTTTCGTTCTTATTGCTCTGGGTTTCGATCTATATGACCTCCGGGCGGTACAAAGTACACCTCTTCCGTAGAGGCAGGTAGTAACTTAACCCTTAAGAGTCTGTTCAAGGTAGCTTGCTTACTTAGTGCTTGCGCTAAGGTTCTGAAATAAAACAAGCTCGACCATAGGGAGAGGTAGTTTTATTGCTTAGTGTGAAACGCTAAGAGAGGAGCCCTCTTACCTATCAATGGAAAGATCCCCGTGCGTGGCGTGATAAGGAATCCTCTAAAAGATCTCATGAGACCCGCCCACTATTACTACGAAAAAAGGACTGCCCTTCGCTGCTAGGAGAGTCAGCAACTTCTATTAGCGCCGGACCTTGAGTCGAATTGATCGTGTCATGTGCAACGTCCATCAATGATGGTTCATTAATGTCCATTGATTTAGACTCCTTCCCCCTTCCCAACTACGAATAAGATCGAGAGGAGCCCGAAAGCCCCCAACCAAGAACGGAAACGGAAGCCTTTCGACTCACTCCCCATTCTCTCTTAAATAAAGCTCGCCCTCGAGCCCTGGGCAGGTCGGCCGGGTCTTTCCCTGTTGTTCTGTTCCCGCCACGAGAAAGACACACAGAAGAGGTACGCCCAGCGCGCGGAGGATCCGTTGAGAGTTTCTGTTGTCTCGGTAGGGAACTGTACGATCTTTCCCCTATTGTATTGAATCAATAAAAAAAGAGGTCAGTGCTACGGCCCCCTATTGTTTGATCCAATATTGACCGGGGACGAGCCCCGACTTCCATAGGTCCTTGGTTTGACCTCCTTGCTTTTAATAAAGTGGAGCGGGGAAATTTTCTCGTACTTGCTCAGTGTGCTCCCCTTGCGTCGAGTGCCCCGCCCGGTTCACTGGGCTGTTGGCCTACCAAGCACTTGCCCGCAGCTCCTGCCGCCCGAAAGGCGGCCGGAGCGCTCGTTCTCCTTACTGTTCTCTCCGCCCCCCCCATTGCTCTAGCCATAAGCTATGGCTCGCAACCGCGGGGGCCCGCCCTGCGAGGCCAGGGTGGGCTCAGCGGTCAGGTTAGCCCCCATTCGAATTACGTTAGGGGGTCTTTCGCTTTGCCAGATCTAGAGAGATACTACGAGTCCTCCGTCCCAGATTCCATCGCCGCGGCCATCTGGTTCACCGGTACTACCAAAAAGTCTCATGCTTACGTTACTGTTATTGATGGTTTTATTATCTTGGACCACGAAGACCCCGGTCGTGCTTCTGGTTTCCATTCCCATCATCATATTGATGATAAATCACCTCGTGCTCTGCCATTAAGAACTTGGAGTCCGTATCATGGTGAAGGTAAGGTAACGCTGTGATTCTTTCTCAAAAAACAGACCGAACGCGTTCGAGTTATTGGCTCGTCCAACCCGGCTGCATTCATGAATCGCCCGTTCAACTGTCCCTCGGAGACACGGTCGAGAAGTACCATGTATGGTTGCCCCCCGTCCTTTCTTTATCTCGGTCCCACCCAGCAAGATACGGCTCAGCCAAAAAACGGCCCCTGCGCGAGCCTTATTTTTTTAGTAAAGTAAAGCTTTGGCTCCCACTAAAGAAATGGATCAAAAAAAGGGGGGACTTCTGCAACGGGCTATGCCACCCAAACCAACTGAGGGAAGTCGCATCCGTCCCATCGCAAGCACCTACAATGTCATGATCACATTGGTTTACCCTTTTTTCTTTGGTAGTTCAACGGACGGTCGCCCCTCCAACAAGAAAGGGTATAAATATAGAAACTTCTCTGCCATTTGGATCGGAGAATTTATGGAGGAAATCGGCTTTTAAATTTCCAGAAACCAAACGATTATATAGCCAAAGGGAATACGCCGCGCCTAAAATCATCCCAAGCGCTGCTAATGTGGCTACTAAGCTATTTCTTTGGAAAGCTCCTACTAAGATGGGAAATTCCCCGATAAAGCTGCTAGTACCGGGTGAACTCATATTGGCCAAAGTGGAAGAGAAGGAAATGGTAGAGAGATTCGGCATGGTGCTCACTGAACCTCCGTAATATCTAACAAGTCGAGTCTTATGTCGGTCATATAGAACACCAACACATAGAAAAAGGGCTGAAGGAACCAGTCCATGACTTAACATCGGTAGAATGCTACCTCCAATTCCCTGTATGTTCGATAGAGCCAAAAATTCTCCCCCACTGATCGGAGTACGCCGATTACCCCCCGAACCGTACAAGATAGTTACCGCCTATCATACGGCTTTCTAACTTCACTTCTTTTTCTAGTCGTTCCGTTCTGTCGATCGATGGTAGTATAAGAGATCCGTAACTCCCTAGAATTATTTACATAATGGTTCCTGCTTCCTACCCATAGTTAGCATGTATCTCCCCGGGTCATACTTGAGTATCACATCGTAGACCCCCACCCCAACTCTATCTTCCTTATCAGTGAACCGGAAATAGTGCATAGGTACTCTTCAATGCTGCGGGGACGAGACGACGTGACATACTACGATCACGTACAGAAGTGCTGCCCTTCGGCTCGGCAATATGGAACCTCTCAACAGCTCCCGTTCCTTTATGAGGTCCTATCGGGATAGGTAGGCCCAATCCTTTCCCCCCCTCCCTCCATAAGACCCTATTTCTCTTTCCCCCTCAAGAAAGAGAAAGAAGAGAATCACTCCTTTCTTTCTTCTCTTCTTTCATGTGAACGGCCCCTTCTTGTATCGAAAGGTTTTGCGTGCTATACACCACGCCACGTTGAGAAAGACCAGCCTCCTATGTACCGTTTTTTTACCTCGAAAGGGGGGTCCTCCTTATGATGCTACGGACGGCTGTCCGAAGTGCAAGGGGTAAACTCGGACTCGGATAGGATAGGATTGTGCGCGCCCGGCCCCTTGGGTGTCATATTTTGGCCGAGTTTACCGTACCTCCGGCCCTTATGTTACGCGACCGTAATATTTTGTTACGTTCCACCGCTGTTACGCCAGAAATAAAAGGTTCCACACGAGCTCCCGTTCTGCGGCGTGGCGGCAGGGCCGATAGGGGATTGGCTCCGGGTGTAGATAGGGTAAAATCTGCAGGGGTCATGCAAGTAAATAGGCCCCTTCCCTTCTCTTTTGGATAAATGGGGTGGTTTAGAAGGCGCTTTCCGATCTACGGTCCCTCGGAGCGAGGGGTTAGGCAGGTAGTATGGGCCCTCTGACTTCCAGCTATGTGCTGTGCGGCTCCCGCGAAGCGAATGAAGGGAAGCTCGAAGAGCTTACGGGTGAGCTTACGCTTACTCTCAGCCTCTTTGATTGGTAGGCGGGCGCCCTAAGCCCCCTACTTAAGATACATTCATAAGGGGAATTTTATGTTGCCGTGACGCTTTTGTTAGGCCGACTACTCTACTATAGGCTACTTTTAGCTTCTATAGCGGCCCTTCCTTTTTTGTGTAGTTGGAGTTTGTATTGGTACTGAATGAACATATCAAACAAAGGCGAGCAGTATAAGCTCTTCTCCGGCCTGGGAAAAGCAGCGAACTCTAGAAGCTAGGGCGTTGTTCGCCTTTGGACACGAACACTACTCCGTTCTCAGCGGAAACCCGCCCCAGAGATTGAACGGCAATAAGATAAGTCGACGTTCAATCTAAGGCAGCGCTGATAGCTTGTAGTGAACAGCCCCCTTATGAAACCAACCGAAAGCAGCCTTTGGTACTTAAGTAGTTAAGGGATATGGCAGGTTTGGAACCCTTGCTACTCTGATAGAAAGCCGTTTGCTTGTTGCCAAACCCTTCGCCTTTCTTTTGAATCAAAGTAGGTCGCGACTGTTGTATTTTAGTCGGTCGGGGGGCTTATACGACAACTCCGCTTCCTCGTCTTGCTTCTGGCAAAGCTTCTACTTTGCTTGCTTCTCTCGCGCTTGCTTGCGCAAAGGCTTAAAGTCCTTTTCGCTAGGTCCAAAAGCTTCCGTCAAAGCGAAAGATCTGATCCAACAGAAATCCCGCATGTTGAGCGCAGCTGATATGCTGCGGCTACAGCTAGGCGATCATATCATGCCATAATATAATTTTATATGTATAAAGAGATTCCCTAGATATACAGATAGAATAGATATTCATGGATAGACGGACATTCCATTTATTCTTAGTTTTGGGGCTGAAAAAGCTCGTCGATCCAAATGAATCATTCTTCTGATCTCTATTTGCCCCCCGCCCCGAAACTGACCCACAGCACAGCGCCCATTCGCTTCGCGCGCGGGAAGGCAACGAAGTTCAGTTCATGGGACCGTGGCGGAGTGGAGCAGCCGCGACACGAAGTTCCTTACCTTAGCTGGATCTCGCTGGTGCCACCTAAACGGTAGGTAGGCGACGGATGTGTGACGTTTGGAGTTGTCGTTCGTGCACCTGTCCCCAATGGAAGAATGAGTGATCCGTTCCCCTGCGGATCATGGCTTTACCACTCGGTCCCCGATGGCCAGCGGGGGATTTGGTATAGCAGCTCACGTTCGTTTGCGCTGCGCGTTCCCGCTGAACTGGACACGTGTTAGCTGTAGGAAGTATGGTTCCGAAAGTGACTTCGGTTTGCCAGTTCGGGCTCAACTCCTCGCTTTACGTTAGCGGACCTACAGGTCGGGCCGGGGCTCTGTGCTCTTTCTTTCTGTGTGGGACGATGCCGGGGAGAGAGGGGAATGCGTCGAGGCGGCGAACAACAACACAACTGCATTTTGGCTTTTCCCTCCATGAGATGAGCCCAGTGCATTGGACCGATGGATAAGAGAACTGACTGAGCTGGCCTAAAAAGCGCTTGGGCGTTCTACGTACGATGTAGTAGACTCCATCAGATACATATCGATTTTTTTCTGATGGATCAAGAATAGATGGTTGTCTCATCAATAGATAAAAATAGGGGATTTCCCCTTATTATTGATGGATTCCCTCTCTATCCATTCCTACTCTTTCGATCTATCAGAACAGATCAGGCTATCTATCAATCGATTTGAAAATTGCACGTTCATATCGCTTTTCGTTCATTTCCGCCACGCCAACATAGCCGCCATAATAAGAAGCAGGCGAAACAGCTAGAAGCGCTCGCTTCTAGCCCTTTTTTTCTTATTCACGAATGAATTGGGAAAGCCAACAGAAAGATTCGATTCAGACTTCGTAGAGCCGGTGCTGCTGTTGCCTGCGCGCAGGGCCGTCCC